AGATCTAAATTGTAGAAAGAATCAAAAGTTGCGGATAACTCTTTTTATCTATATTCTTGATTACTAATTAAGTCAAGAGGCCTCTATCAACAAGATAAAAGAGTGAATTCTTCTTTTCGTGAAATTCGTAAAATAAACAAATTTTTGTTCTACGTCTTACGTATGTATAGATAATCCAAATATAGAATATAGAAACTATAGATATGATATATGGTTTTGTACCTTTCTATATCTCTCGAGAATCCCATTTTATTTTGACTAAGAATCCCCTTTTTTGGATCGAATTATAACACGAATCTTTCGATAATTTGTAAGAAGCTTTTTCTTTATTAAATGATTAGAAGACAGGAGCAAAAGACGAAGAAAATAATCAAGGCGATTACCCTACATATCTTTTACATATCTTTCATGTAGAAAAATGAATAAGTCCATTCTATACTCACTTAGATATATACTTAGATCTATACTAATTAAAATTCTTATTATTATAAGATAAGATATCTTTCTAAATAAAATAATAATAACAGGTACAAATAGTAAATTGAGGTATCCTTTATATGACAACTTTCGACTTTCCCTCTGTTTTGGTGCCTTTAGTAGGCTTAGTATTTCCGGCAATGGCAATGGCTTCTTTATCTCTTCATGTTCAAAAAAATAAGACTGTTTAGATCTGATGGGCCCAACTCTCATCCATTTTTTTTCAAAACTAAGACTTGTATCATAACGCAGATATCTATTTAGTGTAAGAAGGTATAACATGCGGCGCTTCCGTCGAACATAAAGGAGGGGCTCTTAGGCCTGTAGAAAGATGATATGGGGGTAAAGGAATTATATCTATTTGAAAAAATATCAGGATCACCGGATGGCTGAACTGTAAAGTCGGTGTATCTATATGTATATCGATGGGATCATACGAAGGGTATGTTTTTATTTTAGATCTAACCAATTTAATAAATTACTCTTAAAGGTTTACAGCAAACTAGTACTAGTTGATGAGAGTTACTTCGGAAACAAAAAGAGTAAAGTCTAGGGTATTCTCTCAATTCCAATAAAACGAAACCAGATCAAGTATGAGTTGTCGATCAGAACATATATGGATACAACCTATAACGGGGTCGCGAAAAACAAGTAATTTCTGCTGGGCCATTATCCTTTTTTTAGGTTCATTAGGATTCTTATTGGTTGGAACTTCCAGTTATCTTGGGAGAAACTTGATATCTTTATTTCCGTCCCAGCAAATCCTTTTTTTTCCACAAGGGATTGTGATGTCTTTCTATGGGATCGCGGGTCTCTTTATTAGCTCCTATTTGTGGTGCACAATTTCGTGGAATGTAGGGGGTGGCTATGATCGATTCGATAGAAAAGAAGGAATGGTGTGTATTTTTCGTTGGGGATTCCCTGGAAAAAATCGTCGCATCTTCCTCCGATTCCTTATAAAGGATATTCAGTCCGTCAGAATAGAAGTTAAAGAGGGTATTTATGCTCGCCGTGTCCTTTATATGGATATCAGAGGCCAGGGGGCCATTCCCTTGACTCGTACTGATGAGAATGTTACTCCACGGGAAATCGAACAAAAAGCCGCCGAATTGGCCTATTTCTTGCGTGTACCGATTGAAGTATTTTGAGAAATTTGAGAAATGAGCTGAGAGAATGAATGCTTTCTCAGCAGGAAGGAAAAACTAAAGAATCCCCCTTTTCTATACCATAACTTAACTGAAGTTTCTTCATAACGCTCATTCTAGTCAAATAAGACGTATACGTAACAACCACAAAACAAAACTCTTTTTGTGGTCTTTTATGTGTATGGAAATCTACACAACTTAATTCAATAACAAAAACAAAATAAGTAACAAATCGAAAAAATGGATTCATCTTTTATATTTTATATCAAAGCATTTCGAAATACATAAATTTTTTTTGAATCCAATTTTTGTTGGAATTGACAGTTTAGATTCCGATAGATCCTATTTAAAAAATTCTTTCGTTTTTGCCAATTGATGTTTCTTTTTATACTTTCTTTTGTATTCCTTAATGACCAAACATCTATTTTATAATGATAACTAGTCAATTTCTGTATTGTTTTGCCACTCCTTTTTGATCATCACAGTATTTCTTCAGAAATTTCCCTCCATTTTTTTATTCCGGACTATGAGTAGTCAGTTAAAATTTTTCAAAATATAGGAAATTTTGATAGAATGATAGAAAAGAATATTCATTACTTAAATAAAGCGGTTCTTTCAGGCAGTCATCGATTCATCGAAAGGGGGATACTTGCTTCGAATTTGACCAATTGCTATATCTGTAAACAATATAATATTTTTTTTTTTGATTATTGGAATTCGAAGTGGGTTCTTAATCTATTTCTATATTCTTTCTACATTCAAAGACTAACTGCGAAATCACAAATAAAAAACAGTGAATAGATTCATAGGTTCGATACTTTGTAATAGAACTCATGCATGAGAGAAATATTGGATCGCGTAGAGTCAACTAATGAGGCCGGTGCATTAAAAATTCATAGACGAAATGAAAAAATGGCAAAAAAGAAAGCATTCACTCCTCTTTTATATCTTGCATCTATAGTATTTTTGCCCTGGTGGATTTCTCTCTCATTTAATAAAAGTCTGGAATCTTGGGTTACTTATTGGTGGAATACTAGGCAATCTGAAATTTTTTTGAATGATATTCAAGAAAAGAATATTCTAGAAAAATTAATAGAATTAGAGGAAATCCTTCTCTTGGAGGAAATGATCAAGGAATACTCGGAGACACATCTACAAAACCTTCGGATAGGAATCCACAAAGAAACGCTCCAATTAATCAAGATACACAACGAGGATCGTATCCATACGATTTTGCACTTCTCGACAAATATACTCTGTTTCGTTATTCTAAGTGGTTATTCTATTTTGGGTAATGAAGAGCTTGTTATTCTTAACTCTTGGGCTCAGGAATTCCTATATAACTTAAGTGACACAATAAAAGCCTTTTCGATTCTTTTATTAACAGATTTATGTATCGGATTCCATTCTCCCCATGGTTGGGAACTAATGATTGGCTTTGTCTACAAAGATTTTGGATTTGTTCATAATGATCAAATTATATCTGGTCTTGTTTCTACTTTTCCAGTCATTCTAGATACTATATTTAAATTTTGGATTTTTCGTTATTTAAATCGCGTTTCTCCGTCACTTGTAGTGATTTATCATTCAATGAATGATTAAAAAAGGATCTACTGTACTGATATTAATTCAATTCTAATGTTTCTTACTTTGTAGTTGGTACATAAGCAAAGCATAGAAAATCATACTTACTCTTTATATTTCTACCCATCCCAAAGATTTATTATATATATTAAATATTAATATTATTTATTCCAGTAAAATTATTCCAGTAAATAGCAGAATCGCGGATAGGGAACTAGGTTAGCGACCTACCAAATTTATTGTAGACATTTTCGGGATCAATGGTTGGACCATGCAAACTAGAAAGACTTTTTCTTGGATAAAGGAACAAATTACTCGATCCATTTCCGTATCGCTCATGATATATATCATAACTCGGCCATCCATTTCAAGTGCATATCCCATTTTTGCGCAGCAGGGTTATGAAAATCCACGAGAAGCGACTGGGCGTATTGTATGTGCCAATTGCCATTTAGCTAATAAGCCCGTGGATATTGAAGTTCCACAAACGGTACTTCCAGATACTGTATTTGAAGCAGTTGTTCGAATCCCTTATGATATGCAACTAAAACAAGTTCTTGCTAATGGTAAAAAGGGTGCTTTGAATGTAGGTGCTGTTCTTATTTTACCAGAGGGTTTTGAATTAGCTCCTGCCGATCGGATTTCCCCCGAGATGAAAGAAAAGATAGGCAATCTGTCTTTTCAGAGCTACCGCCCCAATAAAAAAAATATTCTTGTGATAGGTCCCGTTCCTGGTCAGAAATATAGTGAAATCACCTTTCCTATCCTTTCCCCGGACCCCGCTACTAAGAAAGAGGTTAACTTCTTAAAATATCCTATATACGTAGGCGGAAACAGGGGAAGGGGTCAGATTTATCCCGACGGGAGCAAAAGTAACAATACAGTTTATAATGCTAAAGCAGCAGGTATAGTAGGTAAAATAATACGAAAAGAAAAAGGGGGTTACGAAATAACCATAGCGGATGCATCGGATGGACGTCAAGTGGTTGATATTATCCCTCCAGGGCCAGAACTTCTTGTTTCAGAAGGCGAATCTATCAAATTGGATCAACCGTTGACGAGTAATCCTAATGTGGGCGGATTTGGTCAGGGAGATGCAGAAATAGTACTTCAAGATCCCTTACGTGTCCAAGGCCTTTTGTTCTTCTTGGCATCTGTTATTTTGGCACAAATCTTTTTGGTTCTTAAAAAGAAACAGTTTGAGAAGGTTCAATTGTCAGAAATGAATTTCTAGACTAGCGGATTTATCGACATTGAGCTCATAACATAAAAAGAACAAAATTCTTTTTGACGATTATCTATGATAAAAAATTATATTATGAAAAGCCTTTTGCTTTTTTATACTCGTTTTTTACGAGATGTCGGGAATTCCTTGTACCGCATTCCTAGTCATAGTATGTAGATTGTGAAGAAGACTGTTTGACTTTCTTTTTTGAATCCAAATTAAATTGGGGTGGTATGATTATGTTACTATTATCACATTTCAATGTCATAAAATGCATCAACAGTGTTTTCTATTCTAATCGAATGAAATTCGACTAGATACTAGACATAAGTAAGCGGGGAATAGAACGGATAAATGCGTGGAACAAAAAATTCTAGGGACGATTATTCGTCTTCCTAGTCTTCGACACAAGAAAAGGAATTTTCCACACCTCTTTCTTGTGTCGAAAGAAAAAAACGATTCTTGATCCTGTTCGTCAAAGATTACTAGTCTAAGTTTTTAGTTTTTCCAGATATATCAGAACTTTTTTAGATATATTACATATAATATATGTATATATAATGGTGGGC